AATACTTCCTCAGATAACTAAATGTGTCTTTAAAATTTATATGTATATTTTATATGAAAGTTGATGTTCTATTTGTCCTGCGATAGCGTAGAAATGTTTTGTGGCCCCCCCCCCCGTTTTTAATATATAACTACAATGATATATTATAATAAACACTAATAATAAACACTAATAATAAACACTAATAATAAACACTAATAATAAACACTAATAATAAACACTAATAATAAACACTAATAATAAACACTAATAATGAACACTAATAATAAACACTAATAATAGAGCAAAATAATGTGTTATTTCAAGAATAACGTCATGTCTCGTCTATAGTGGGTAAAAGTGGTGTATTGTTATGTCTGGTCTTTAAAAGTTGGACTAGTAGATACTATAAAAGATTCATGGGATAGTCTAGATTATGATCTTAGCTTTGGGAGCTAAGGATGAAAGTTAAAATCTTTCTCCTGTGACGAGATAGTTGTATGTTTTCATAGTTGAATAACAACGGTGGTTTTTCATATCACTAGTCCTGGTTAAATTCCTGGTGAAAATTATGGGTCTAATTATTATTTTATTGATCATATTAGTAGTATACATGTCATATGCATCCGATGGAGTCGAAGGGGTCTTAAAGTTGTTAAAAGTTATACTATTCGAAAATTTTGTAATACTTATAATCACATCTCAGTATGTTTGTTATTTAATAGTAGTTTTTCCTACTCTAGTTTGAGATAAATATTTTAGTCCTTATTCAACTTATCAAGTAAAACTTTATCACGGCACAATAACTGACTATGTCGTGTTCCTTATGTGACAATAGCTAAATAAATTTTGTTAAAATAATTAAGTATTTATTAAACTTGAATTAATATTTTATTAAGATAATTAACCAAACCAAGAAAATCGGTTAAGGCTCAATAGAAATTTATTGTATGTCTAAATTTATAAGATCACTTAAAACTTAATGTATCTCTATAATTAATATTTTGTTTTATTAACTTATTTTATAATAACTTTTTATAATAAAACTATACTAGTATATCCTTAAATATAGTTTGTAAAATATATAAAAGTATTAGATGAATGAATGTTTTTAACTTTTTTAACAATTGAGTTGATTCCTATATTGTGTAGTGAAAGACTGCTATCTTGGCTAACATCCGAGTAGGAATTGTATGACAGTGTTTGTAATTTCAGTTTTGATACTTATAACTTTTGGGGCGGTTTGCGTTTCTTGTAATCCCTCTCCTTTTTACTCTATTTTCGGCTTAGTTTTATCAACTCTAGCGGGTTGCATAATGTTAGCAGTATATGGGGGGACATTCGTTTCTTTAATTTTATTCTTAATTTACTTAGGAGGCATGCTAGTAGCCTTCGTTTTTTGCGTAGCTGTGGCTTCAGAGGCTTATCTTGAAGGACTGGAAAGTGCATCTGTGTTAGTGCGTTTCGTCTTATGTCTTTTAATTTCTTTTATTTTTTGTATAATTTCAATACCCTTAAAACATTTCTGTGGAGTGGTTGACGAGCATCAGGATTTATCACCTTTACGTGGTGATTTTGCTGGAGTATCAATAATTTATGGTCCAGGAGGGGGAATGCTTATAGCTTGTGGCTGAGCCCTCTTTCTCTCATTATTTGTTGTGCTTGAGCTTACTCGTGGGCGCAGTCTTGGCGCTTTACGGTCGATTTAAAACTTTTCGAGCAAGCTGTAAGAGCTTTTTTATCTCTTGTTTTGGGTTTATATTAATTCGTTGATTTCATTAAAAATAATTTTGATGGCATGTACGACTTAAATCTAAAAAACTACCTAATCTGAAGTACTTATTTAAATAATTAAAATATTTTAATTTAGGATAAGATAGGATCTTTAAAATATGTACTGTAAGAGAGTTTTCTAATTAATCAGGTTAAATTTTTGTAAATTATAAAAGTGTAATAAATTATGCTAGGTTTTAGGTGTATAAATTTCTAAAAGCCTTAATAAAATTTTAAAACGCGGATAAAATATTTAGAGTTGTGGGTGTTTATAGTCCTTAGTTTGCGTTTATTATATAAGTAAGATATTCATTTGATATATATTAAGTGTAATATAAAATCCATATTAGGTAAGATGTTTCAGTTGAAGATCTGAAAATTTAAAGCCGGGGACAATGTCTTATAACAACTTTAGTATGTTGAGCGGATATTAGTATGAATGTTTAAATAATATTAATGATTATTCAATATATTTATACGGGGGGTAAGGGGGGCCTAACAAAAAATTTTTTGGGGGGGGGGGGAAATCTCATTGTAGGTGAAGGTGATACGTCTGTATGTACCTGATATATTTTAATGTATGTTTTATGTCATGTTATTCAACATTATATTTAATTGTTTTAAACATATCCGTATCCACGTCCTCCATTTTCTTTTGTCGTAATAAGGCCATGTCAATTGAAGCCCCCCAAAAAAAAAATACCAAATGCCTTTAAATTAATGCTCGGCTTGGTGGGTAACGAGTTCTAGGTACACACACCATCAACCATATGCCTGGTGAAATTCAAGTTAGGCGGGTCAAGGTACGAATGGGCCTGAGATAGGAACCAAATGTCAGTAATAGTTCACCGTATGTTATTCTTATTGTAATTGTCCTTGACTATCAATAAACGAATTTTCTTGATTTATGTTGATTGGTGGTTTCTTACTGCGCGAACTAGTTATATTACAATTAATGTTATTCTTCAAGGAAACTTTGTTGGGACAATTACATTAAAATTATTAATATGTCCTTTATCTTCATGTTTAATATTTTATATCATTTATTTTCCATTCTAGTCATGTTTACTTGACTAGGAATTGATTAAGTATTTATGTCGTTCCTAACTTACATCAAAATCTGATATAACTATGTAAGGTATATATTCATGTATTTATTACATACACCTTTATAATGAATACATTTAATGTATTGATTATATAGGTGTATGTAATATTTACATAATATGTATATACTACATACACCTCTGTAATAAACACAATTAATGTGCTAATTATATAGGTGTATGTAATATTTACATAATATGTATATACTACATACACCTCTGTAATAAACACAATTAATGTGCTAATTATATAGGTGTATGTAATATTTACATAATATGTATATACTACATACACCTCTGTAATAAACACAATTAATGTGCTAATTATATAGGTGTATGTAATATTTACATAATATGTATATACTACATACACCTCTGTAATAAACACAATTAATGTGCTAATTATATAGGTGTATGTAATATTTACATAATATGTATATACTACATACACCTCTGTAATAAACACAATTAATGTGCTAATTATATAGGTGTATGTAATATTTACATAATATGTATATACTACATACACCTCTGTAATAAACACAATTAATGTGCTAATTATATAGGTGTATGTAATATTTACATAATATGTATATACTACATACACCTCTGTAATAAACACAATTAATGTGCTAATTATATAGGTGTATGTAATATTTACATAATATGTATATACTACATACACCTCTGTAATAAACACAATTAATGTGCTAATGAGATTTCGTTCTATTTGTTTGTTCATTTGTGTTAGGATTATATAAATGTACATTAATTATATATTATGTGTTTATACATAAGTAATATTTAATGTTGCATGTTGTGTGTTATGTGTAGTACATGATTAGGTTATAGAAGTTCTTTAGCGCTAGAAAGAATTCTAATCTTTAATCTTCGGATTACAAAACCGGGGCTTTGTATTTAAGCTACTAGGGCTATTGTCAGTTTAGTATTTTATTCTCGATTCAGCCTGTTAGTGGGTTAAGTACAAGGAATAGGGTAAAGTAAAGTAATGAAGCTACTTGGCCAATAATAATAAATGGGTGTTCAACGGGTATTCCACCAATTCATGTTAGAACTAGTATGTCGGCTACTAGAGCCCAGAATAGAAGTTGGGATAAAGGACGGAATGTAAGTCCTCGTAGTTTTGAGGTGTGAAGGGCTGGTACGAGTATTAGTACTAGAATTGAGAAGAGGAGTGCAAGAACACCTCCTAATTTATTTGGAATTGATCGAAGAATGGCGTATGCAAATAGAAAATATCATTCTGGTTTAATATGTGGTGGTGTTACTATTGGGTTTGCCGGGGTGAAGTTGTCAGGGTCGCCAAGTAGGTTTGGATTGAAGAGCGCAAGTGATGTAAGGATTACAATTAAAATAATGAAACCTAGAAAATCTTTATAAGTAAAGTAGGGATGAAATGGAATTTTGTCAGCGTCTGAGTTTAGTCCTACTGGATTATTTGACCCGGTTTCATGTAAAAAAATAATGTGTAGGAGGCTGGCACCTACAACTACAAATGGAAAAAGAAAGTGGAAGGCAAAGAATCGTGTTAAGGTAGCGTTATCAACTGAAAACCCCCCTCAAATTCATTGTACCAGAATATTTCCAATATAGGGTACTGCAGAGAGTAGGTTAGTAATTACTGTGGCACCTCAAAATGATATTTGTCCTCATGGAAGGACGTATCCGACGAATGCAGTTATTATAACTAGAAGGAATAGAATGACTCCAACATTTCATGTTTCTTTATATAAGTAAGACCCGTAGTAAAGTCCTCGAGCGATGTGTATATAAAGACAAATAAAAAAGAATGAAGCCCCGTTTGCATGTAGATTTCGAATTAGTCACCCATAATTTACATCTCGGCAGATATGGGCTACAGAAGAGAAAGCGGTAGAGATGTCTGATGTATAGTGTATGGCTAAGAATAATCCTGTAAGAATTTGTGTAATTATACATAATATGAGAAGAGACCCAAAGTTTCATCAAGCGGAGATGTTTGATGGAGCTGGTAAGTCCACTAAAGCATCGTTAACAATTTTTAATAATGGGTGGTTTTTTCGCAGGTTTGCCATTAATTTTATTTGTGTTTTAGTTAATATAGTGTCAGGATTGCAATCACTAGAACGTTTGTAAGGAAAAACATTGCTAGGTAATTTTTAATTAATCCTTGTTGTGGGTTGTTTACAATTTTAATTATAGGAATTTGGGCTTTCGTAATTCCTTTTGGTCCAGTTATTTCAAATCATGTTTGGTCTACTATTTGTGTGGCTGCTATTTGTCCTAGGGTGAGATTTAGTTTTGGGGCTATTCGGTGAATAATCGTTGGGAAGAAGGCTAATGAGTTTGAAAAGTTGTGTGTTGCTATGTTAGGGTAAATTTTGAATTGTTTGTTTGTTAGGTTTGCTAGTTCTATGGCTGTAAATAATCCTACGATGGTAACTAGTAAGGCGCTTAGTTTAAGGGAGGTTGGTATGGTTAGGATTGGAGTTTTTGTTGGTAAAAAATTTGATGTAATAATGAGGCCTGCAATAATGCTTCCTCAGGCCAGTCGTTTAATTGGATTTATAATTATTTGGTTATTTTCATTTGTTGGGGTAATAGGGGTTGAGCGGGGTTGGCCTATTAGGGCAAAGTAAACAATTCGAAGGCTGTAGACGGCTGTAAATGAGGTGGCAATTAGGGTTAAAATTAGAGCTCAGGCGTTAAGGTGTGATGTATTTATTGTTTCAATAATTGCGTCTTTTGAGAAGAATCCTGCTAGAAATGGTATGCCTGTAAGAGCAAGGCTTCCGATTGTTAAACATGAAGAGGTGAGGGGAAGTGTTTTGTGAAGTCCTCCTATTTTACGAATGTCTTGTTCGTCATTTAGGCTGTGAATGATTGATCCGGAACATAAAAATAGTATGGCTTTAAAGAAAGCGTGGGTACAGATGTGTAAAAATGCCAGTTGGGGTTGGTTTAGTCCGATGGTAACTATTATTAGTCCTAGTTGGCTTGACGTTGAAAATGCAACAATTTTTTTGATATCATTTTGTGTTAATGCACATGTGGCTGTAAATAGTGTAGTTAATGCTCCTAGGCAAAGGCAGGTTGTTAGGGCTATTTGGTTATTTTCTATTAGTGGGTGTAGTCGAATTAATAGGAAAATACCTGCAACAACTATTGTGCTTGAGTGTAATAGGGCGGATACTGGTGTTGGGCCTTCTATTGCTGAAGGTAGTCATGGGTGTAGACCAAATTGAGCAGATTTTCCTGTTGCTGCTAGGATAAGTCCTGCTAGGGGGAGTGTTAAATTTATTTCTTTTGAGGTAATAAATACTTGTTGAATTTCTCAGCTGTTTAAGTTTATTGCAATTCAGGCCATGCTAAGGATAAGGCCAATGTCTCCGACTCGATTATAAATAACGGCCTGTAGTGCTGCGGTGTTGGCGTCTGCCCGTCCGTGTCATCATCCGATTAATAAGAATGACATAATTCCTACACCTTCTCATCCAATAAATAATTGAAATATGTTGTTGGCAGTAACTAGTAAAATTATTGCTACAAGAAATATTAGTAGGTTTTTAAAAAATCGGTTGATGTATGGGTCAGCGTGTATATATCACAAAGCAAATTCTAAAATGGATCAGGTTACATAAAGGGCGATTGGGGTAAAGATAATAGAGTACTGGTCAAATTTAAAACTAATATTTAGGTCAAATGTTATTGTGTTAGTTCATTGTCAGTTTGTTGAGATTACTTCTACTCCCTGGTCAAGAAAAATGCATAGTGGAATTAAGCTAGTAAAAAATGCTATTTGGACGGCGGTTTTTACTTGGGTGCGAGCTCAGTCTTTTTTTAGCGGGGTAGGAGAAAGTGATATTAGAATGGGGTAGGTTAATATAGCTAAGATTATGAGGAGGCTTGAGTTTAAGACTAGAGTTGTCAGGTGCATAGCCACCACTTGGAGTTGCACCAAGAGTTTTTGGTTCCTAAGACCAATGGATGAGCTGTTATCCTTTGGTGGCCGAGTGAGCCGCGGATTTTAACTGCGGGCCTAGAAGGTTAGCAATCTTTAAGGTTAAATCTTACTCTCTCGGTAGATAAGGAGTTTTTATTTCCTATCCTCAGAGTCACGGTCTAATGTCTTTATTAAACTATATCTACATAAAAAGGCCCCCCAGATTGGTATTGGGTTTAGGATTAACAAGATTACTGGAATTAGGTGTATTGAGATAAGAAGATGTTCTCGTGAGTGAGATGGTTCTAGGTTAGTAATATGGTTTGGTGTAGGGCCACGTTGTGTCATTAGGAATATGTACAGGGAGTATCCTGCTGTAATTAAGGTACCTAAACCAGTAATAATAATTGATCAATAAGATCAGTTAAATATGGCTGTAATAATTATGATCTCCCCCATAAGGTTAGGTAAAGGAGGTAACGCTAGGTTAGCAAGATTTATAATAAATCATCAAGAGGCTATTAGTGGGAGGATGGTCTGTAATCCCCGGGCTAAGAGAAGAGTTCGACTATGGGTTCGTTCATAATTTGTGTTTGCCAGACAAAATAGGGCGGATGAAACTAGTCCATGAGCGATTATTAAAATAATAGCTCCTGTAAAGCCTCATGGGGTTTGGATAAAAATTCCCGCTGCAACAAGTCCTATATGGCTAACGGATGAATAAGCAATTATTGATTTAAGGTCTGTTTGTCGGAGACAGATTGAGCCGGTTATAATAATTCCTCATAAAGCTAGGACGATGAATGGATAGGACAGTTCTTTTATTTGAGAGTCCAGAAGAACTATAATTCGTATTATTCCGTACCCTCCAAGTTTTAGGAGGACGGCGGCTAGAATTATGGATCCGGCCACTGGGGCCTCAACGTGAGCTTTTGGTAGTCAAAGGTGAACTCCGTATAATGGTATTTTTACTAAAAAGGCCACTAGGCAGGCCACTCATCATATTTTATCTCCTCATGAAATCAGGTCAAATGGTTTATTATATTGAATAATAAGTATTGAGAGAGTTCCTAATTCTTTTTGTAAGATTAGGAGGGCCACCAGAAGAGGTAGGGATCCTGTTAATGTATAAAATAAAAAATATGTTCCCGCGTTTAATCGTTCCATTTGGTTTCCTCATCGGGTAATAATAATTAGTGTTGGGATTAAAGTTGCTTCAAATATAATATAAAATATAATAATTTCTGTTGCTCCGAACGCTAGCGTTAATAATATTTGAAGAGAGATTAAAAGTGTAATATAGGTTCGTTGTCGAGTTGTTGGTTCTTTTTTTATATGGTTTTGGCTGGCTATAATTGTTAGTGGTAAAAGTCAGCAGGACAGGATAAGTAGTGGGGTTGATAATTGGTCTGTTCCTAAATATGGGTTTAATGCAGATCATCCTGTCTCTGAGTCTCATTTTAGTCAGATGAGGCTTATGGCAGAAATAAAGAAGCTTTGGTATGTAATTGTTGTTCATATCCATTTTTTATTAATTGTTCAAGCGGCTGGGATGAGTATAATTGTGGGAATAAGTACTTTTAGCATTTTAGGATGTTGAGGTTATTTAAATAAACTGTGCCGTGTGTCCGTGTGGTTGCGACTAAAAGGGCTAGGCCTGCACTGGCTTCACATGCAGAAAATGCTAATAAAATTATTGGCGTGGAGGAAAAAATGTTTGACCCTGTTTGATAGGACCATATTGTTATGCTCAAATAGATGGATAATATCATTATCTCTAGGCAGAGGAGGGCAGATAGAAGATATTTTCGGTTAAATGCTAATCCTAAAAATCCTAGGACAAAAGTTAATATAAAAGACAAATGAGTCGGTCCCATAAGACAGTCATGGTGGTAAATCATGTTCGTCTGAGCCGAAATCAGGGGTCTTTGAATAGACTAACCGTCTATTCGGCCCACTCAAGACCCCCTTGAATTCACTCATAGACTAACCCTACAGTAAGTAAAAAAAGAATAGATATTGCTCAAAAAAATGTTTGAATAACATTTGGGAGCTGATCGCCCCATGGAAGTGGAAGGAGTAGGGCAATTTCTAAATCAAATAAAATAAATAAGATTGCTACGAGAAAGAATCGAATTGAGAATGGCAGTCGTGCTGATCCTAAGGGGTCAAATCCGCATTCGTATGGTGAGAGTTTTTCTGAATCTGGGTTTATTTGTGGGAGTCAAAATGACACAATAATTAAGATGCATGAGAGAATAGAAGTAATAATTATAATTGAAACGATTGGATTCATTATTTCTCCTTGGTTTTTAGCCAAGATCTGGTGATTGGAAGTCTCCTATATTGTAGTTTATACTAGAGAAATTATGATCCTCATCAGTAGATTGATACGTATAAGAATAATCATACTACATCAACAAAGTGTCAGTATCATGCGGCAGCTTCAAATCCAAAGTGATGTTCTGATGTAAAGTGATATTTTACTTGTCGTATTAGGCAGACTGCTAAAAAAGTGGAACCAATAATTACATGAAGTCCATGGAATCCTGTAGCTACAAAAAATGTTGAGCCGTAGACGCCGTCGGCGATTGTAAAAGGGGCCTCATAGTATTCTATTGCCTGTAAGAATGTAAAATAAAACCCGAGAATGATAGTTAGGGTTAAGGAGTGAATTGCTTGTTTTCGGTGGCCTTCTATAATGCTGTGGTGAGATCAGGTTACTGTAACGCCTGAGGCTAGCAGGACAGCTGTATTTAGCAGTGGCACCTCGAAAGGGTCTAGTGCAGTAACTCCTGTGGGAGGTCAGCATCCTCCTAATTCTGGGGTAGGGGCTAGACTAGAGTGATAAAAAGCTCAGAAAAACCCAAGGAAAAAAAACACTTCTGATGTAATAAATAAAATTATTCCATATCGTAGGCCTTTTTGCACTGGCGGAGTATGATGGCCTTGGTATGTCCCTTCTCGAATAATATCTCGCCATCATTGATATATTGTTATAAGTATAAGAATTATGCCAACCGTCACTAGGATTGTGTTTTGAAAGTGGAATCATAGGGCAGTCCCTGATGTAACCAGAAGTGCTGCGATTGCGCCCGTTAGGGGTCAAGGGCTAGGGTCGACTATGTGATATGCATGTGCTTGGTGTGCCATTATACGTTCTCTTGTAAATAAAGGCTCAGTAGAAGGACGAAGACATAAGCTTGAATTATAGCGACTGCCACTTCTAAAAGAGTTAGTAGGAATAGAACAGTGAATGTTAGAGCGGCTACTGTTGGTATAAGCGGCAGTAAAACAAATGCGGCGGTAGCAATAAGTTGGATAAGAAGATGTCCAGCTGTAAGATTTGCTGTAAGTCGTACTCCAAGGGCTAGAGGTCGGATGAGTAAACTGATTGTCTCAATAATAATAAGGACGGGGATTAGTGGAATTGGTGTTCCCTCCGGTAGAAGATGACCTAGTGAAATTGTTGGCTGATTTCGTATTCCAATAATTACGGTAGCAAGTCATAATGGGACTGCAAATCCAAGATTTAAAGATAATTGTGTAGTTGGAGTATAAGTATATGGTAGTAGGCCTAGTATATTAATGGAAATAAGAAATAATATTAGGGCTGTTAGTAGAGTTGCCCATTTGTGCCCGAGGCTATTGATTGGGGTAAAGATTTGTTGTGTAAATCGGTTGATGAATCATCCTTGAAGGGTTAATAGTCGATTGTTAATTCATCGTAGGGAAGGTGACGGAAAAAGTAATCATGGCAGTGTTAGTGCTAAAGCCATAAGTGGAATTCATATTAGTACGGGGGATATAAATTGGTCAAAAAATCCTAATACCATGGTCAGTTTCAAGTTTCTAGTTCTGGTTTTTTTGCTTTTTGCGGGTTTGGCTCATTAGTAAAGGTATGAGAAATGACTTTGGTTGGAAGAATGATTAAAAATGCGGCTCACGAGAAAACTAAGATTGCGAGCCATGGGGTGGGGTTTAATTGTGGCATACTTTCATTAAGGGTGGTTGGGAGTCACCAATTCTTTAGCTTAAAAGGCTAACGCTTTCCCCTGTTTAGCTTCTTAATGAGGCCTCTTGTAGTATTATTGAGGATCAATTTTCGAATTGTTGAAGTGGAACTGCTTCAACTACAATTGGTATAAAGCTATGATTAGCCCCGCAGATTTCAGAGCATTGTCCGAAGAATACACCGGGACGGGCAGCAATAAATGCTATTTGGTTTAAGCGGCCTGGGACCGCGTCTATTTTAACGCCTAGGGAGGGGACTGCCCATGAGTGAAGAACATCTTCTGCTGTTACTAGAACTCGAATTGGGGATTCTATGGGAATTACTATTCGGTGATCAGCTTCTAGTAAGCGAAATTGGCCGGGTGTAAGATCTTGAGTGGGAATTATGTACGAGTCAAATCCCAAGTCCTCATAGTCTGTATATTCGTAGCTTCAGTATCATTGATGTCCTACGGCTTTAATTGTTAGGTGTGGGTCGTTGATTTCGTCTATTAAATAGAGAATTCGTAGAGATGGAAGGGCAATAAGGATTAAAATTACTGCTGGTAAAATTGTCCATACAATTTCAATTTCTTGTGAGTCTAAAATGTATGTGTTTGTTAAATTTGTAGATACTATAGCTACAATAATATAAAGCACTAGAGTGCTGATGAGAAAAACAATTATTAATGCATGGTCATGGAAGTGAATTATCTCTTCTATGACTGGAGATGCTGCATCTTGAAATCCTAGTTGTGAGGGTTGTGCCATTGATATTGATACGCCGGGTTCTAACCAGCAACTCTGTCTTGACAAGGCAGTGTAATTTTTATTACTAGTATCATATAAGAAGAAAGTGGCAGAGTGGTTATGCGACTGGCTTGAAACCGGTAAATGGGGGTTCAATTCCTTCCTTTCTTGAATATTAAATTAATATTTTTTAATTATTGTAGGTGGTGTACTCGGACGTACGCTGGTTCTTCGAATGTGTGGTAGGGTGGAGGACAGCCGTGTAGTCATTCAACGTTTGAGGCTGTTAGTTCTACTCATTTTACTTCCCGTTTTGCAGCAAATGCCTCTCACAAAATAAATAAAAATAAAACTACGGCAGTTAATGATACTAGAGATCCGATAGAGGAAATAGTATTTCATAGTGTGTAGGCATCTGGGTAGTCAGAGTAACGTCGAGGCATTCCTGCTAATCCTAGGAAGTGCTGTGGGAAAAAGGTTATGTTTACTCCGGCAAATATAACCCCAAAGTGAATTTTAGTTCAGAGACTGTGAAGGGTATAACCAGAAAATAGTGGGAATCAGTGGACGAAGCCTCCTATAATTGCGAATACAGCTCCTATTGATAAGACATAGTGAAAATGTGCAACGACATAGTATGTGTCATGAAGTACAATATCAATAGATGAATTTGCTAGTACAATGCCTGTTAGGCCTCCAACTGTAAATAGAAAAATAAATCCGAGGGCTCATAGGAGTGGAGTATCCCATTTGATTGTTCCCCCGTGAAGAGTTGCTAGTCAGCTAAAGACTTTAACCCCTGTTGGAATAGCGATAATTATTGTAGCTGATGTAAAGTAAGCTCGAGTATCAACATCCATTCCTACTGTAAACATATGGTGTGCTCAGACAATAAAGCCTAAAAGACCAATAGCCATTATAGCCCATACTATTCCTATGTAACCGAATGGTTCTTTTTTACCAGAATAATAGGCAACAATGTGTGAAATTATTCCAAAACCTGGTAAGATTAAAATATATACTTCTGGGTGACCAAAGAATCAGAATAGGTGTTGGTAGAGAATTGGGTCTCCTCCCCCTGCTGGGTCAAAGAAGGTAGTATTAAGATTTCGATCTGTTAAAAGCATTGTAATGCCGGCAGCAAGGACGGGGAGTGATAAAAGTAGTAGAACAGCAGTGATTAGGACGGACCATACAAATAGGGGGGTTTGGTATTGTGTAGTGGCTGGTGGTTTTATATTAATAATAGTGGTAATAAAGTTAATGGCCCCCAGGATGGATGAAACACCTGCTAGGTGTAGAGAAAAGATTGTTAGGTCAACTGATGCCCCAGCGTGGGCTAGGTTCCCTGACAGTGGGGGATAAACAGTTCATCCTGTTCCTGCCCCTGCTTCAACTCCTGATGAAGTTAATAATAAAAGAAATGATGGTGGTAGTAATCAGAAGCTTATGTTGTTTATTCGTGGAAATGCCATGTCTGGGGCTCCAATTATTAATGGCACAAGTCAATTGCCAAACCCTCCAATTATAACTGGCATTACTATAAAGAAAATTATTACAAAGGCATGTGCTGTTACGATAACATTATAGATCTGGTCATCTCCAAGGAGAGCTCCAGGTTGACTTAATTCAGCTCGAATTAGCAGACTTAAAGCGGTTCCTACTATGCCGGCTCAAGCACCAAATACTAAATAAAGGGTGCCAATGTCTTTGTGATTAGTGGAAAAGAATCAACGGTTAATTGCCACAGGTAAGATGGCTGAATGTTTAAGCGGTGGGCTGTAGTCCCATGAATAGAGGTTTAATTCCTCTTCTTACCAGGCCCGGTAGTGTAGAACACGTCAGATTGCAAATCTGAAAATGCGGGTAATTTTTGCTCGGGCCTTCCCCCTCCCCCTCCCTCCCCACGGGGAGGGGGACATAATAGGTGAATGCCCGTCGGTTTGGGCGCTTAGCTGTTAACTAAGATTTTGTGGGATCAAAGCCCTCTCATCTAAAAAGGCTTTAGCTTAATGAAAGCTTTTGATTTGCATTCAAACTATGTGGGGTAAAAACCCGCAGGCCTTAATCAGGGACTAGGAGATTTTAACTCCTGCTTAAAGCTTTGAAGGCTTTTGGTCTAAGTTTATCCTAAGTCTCTATATCATTATTGCTATTAATATAGGAGTAACTGGTAATAATATAATTGCCATGGCTGTTATGCCAGGTAGTGGTGCTGGTGTTAGTGAAGATTTTAGTTGTCATGGAGTTTTTGCGTTATTTGTGTTTGGGGAAATGGTTAATGTTGTAGCATAGCAGATTCGTATATAAAAGAATAAGCTTAGTAGGGCTGATATGGCTATAATTGTAGCTGTAAGTGGAAGTTCTTGTTTGGTCAGTTCTTGTAAGATAAGTCATTTTGGTATAAATCCTGTCATTGGGGGAAGGCCCCCAAGAGATAATATGGTTGTCATGATGATTACTGTAATAATTGGGGTTTTTGCCCAGTTTGTTCCTAATGTATTTATTTTTGTTGCTGATGCAGTTTTTAGGGCTATAAATACTGTTGATGTTATTAAAATGTAAATTATAAGGTTAAGAAGTATGAGTTTTGGTGAGTAGGTTAAAACAATTATTATTCATCCTATGTGGGCAATTGATGAGTAGGCTAGAATTTTTCGCAGTTGTGTTTGGTTTAGGCCCCCCCATCCCCCAATAATAGCTGAGGTTAATCCGATAAAAATTATTGTTGTCTGATTGATTTCTAGAGATAGTTGATAAATTAGGACTATTGGGGCTAGTTTTTGTCACGTTGATAAAATTAATCCAATGTTTAGGTCAAGTCCTTGTAGGACTTCTGGGAGTCAGAAGTGTATTGGGGCGAGTCCTGTTTTTAGGCCAAGAGCTAACATTATAATAATAATAATTGCAGGGTGGAAGGGTTGTTTAATCTCCCAGCTTCCCGTTACTCATGCATTTAGGGCGGCAGAAAATAGGGCAAGTGCTGTTGCCATGGCTTGTGTTAAAAAATATTTTGTTGTGGCTTCTACGGCTCGTGGGTGATGATATTGGGATATTAATGGTAAAATAGCTAGAGTACTAATTTCTAGTCCTATTCAGGCGAGTAGTCAGTGTGAGCTAGCAAATGTAGTTGTAGTGCCTAATCCTAGGCTTATAATAATAATAAAAAGTACATATGGGCTCATATAGTAAGGGAGGGGGTTTCACCATCATTTCCGGGGTATGGGCCCGAAAGCTTAATTAGCTGATCTTACTAGGAAGTAGTGTAGTGGAAGCGCTAAGAGTTTTGATCTCTTAAGGATGGGTTCGAATCCCTTCTTTCTAAAAGGAAATAGGGAGATTTTAACTCACATGTCTCACTCTATCAAAGTGGTCCTTATTCTTTTCGGGCATATTTCCTTGTTTTAGGATGGTGGTAAGCTTGCTAAAGCAGTAGGAAGGGCTAAGTTTCAGATAACAAGGGCTAGAGAAAGTGGTAGGAAGTTTTTTCAAATTAAGTGTATTAGTTGATCATATCGGAATCGTGGGTATGAAGCTCGCACTCATAAAAATAGGATAGAGAGAAGGGTAGCTTTTATTATAAGGTTGATTGTGGTTAGTTCTGGAAAGAGAGGGTTATGTATTGCTCCAATAAATAAAATGGTAGATAATGTGTTTATTAATAGGATGTTTGAGTATTCAGCTAAAAAAAATAGGGCGAATGGGCCACCAGCGTATTCTACATTAAATCCTGAGACTAGCTCTGATTCCCCCTCTGTCAGGTCAAATGGTGCTCGGTTCGTTTCTGCCAAAGTAGAAACATATCATATTGCTGCAAGGGGTCAGGTTGGGGCGATAAGTCATGTTGTTTCTTGAGCGGTATTAAATGTTTTTAAGTCAAACCCTCCTACAATAATGATAATTGATAGTAGAATTAGTCCTAGGCTAACTTCGTATGAAATTGTTTGTGCTACTGCTCGAAGTGCTCCAATAAGAGCATATTTTGAATTTGAGGCTCATCCGGAGCCTAGGATAGAGTACACTGCTAAACTCGACAGGGCTAGGACAAAAAGGACCCCTAGGCTAAGCTCTACTACTGGGTAGGGCATAGGCATAGGGGCTCATATTGTAAGGGCAATAGCTAGTGCTAGTGTTGGGGCAATAAGGAAAAGGATTGGAGATGAGGTCGATGGTCGTACAGGTTCTTTAATAAATAATTTAACTCCATCGGCAATTGGTTGTAGAAGTCCATATGGCCCTACAATGTTAGGGCCCTTTCGTAGTTGTATATAGCCTAACACTTTTCGTTCTAGTAGTGTTAGAAATGCTACTGCTAGAAGGATTGGAACAATATAGACTAATGGGTTAGCGATGTGAGTTAAGATAAGATTCATAGCTGAAGGAGGGGAGTTGAACCCCTGAATTAAAGGTCTTAGGCCTTCCGCAATTACCAGGCTCTGCCACCTTAGCGTGCCATAATCTTTGGCTTTAAAATGTTCACCCTTATTTCTTTATTTGTTTTCAGAAAGTGGGTGGTAGGGCTTGCTTTTAGAATGGGCCCCCCTTCTCCGGCCCTTTCGTACTGGGAAAAGGCACTTTCATAGATAGAAACCGACCTGGATTGCTCCGGTCTGAACTCAGATCACGTAGGGCTGTTAATCGTTGAACAAACGAACCCTTAACAGCGGCTGCACCGTTAGGATGCCCTGATCCAACATCGAGGTCGTAAACCCTTTCGTTGATATGGGCTCTGGGAAAGGATTGCGCTGTTATCCCTAGGGTAACTTGGTTCATTGCTCAGGGATGGTGTCCCTGGGTCGTTAATTGGTCAAAAATTTTGTTGCTTAGAAGTGTTTTTCTTGTCTTAGGGTTATTTTTCCCATTCCATGTGGGGGTTTTATTCTTCCCCGTGGTCGCCCCAACCGAAGGCATTTAGTCATTAATACTTGTTTTTCCCGTTTTTTAGGCCTATTTGGAAAATTTGGTTTTTTACATATTTGACATATGCCTAAAGCTCCATAGGGTCTTCTCGTCTTATGTTTTTATACCCGCTTCTGCACGGGTAGATCAATTTCATTGACTGGGGGGAGGAGACAGTAAAACCCTCGTCTTGCCATTCATACAGGTCTTTATTTAAAAGACAGGTGATTACGCTACCTTTGCACGGTCAAAATACCGCGGCCGTTGAACCTATTGTCACTGGGCAGGCAGGACCTCCAATACATTCTATTTGCAGGAGGCGATGTTTTTGGTAAACAGGCGAGGTTTGTGTTTGCCGAGTTCCTTCTTCCCCTTTTAGTCTTTCCTTAGTGGCACTCCTGTGTTGGGTTAACGGTTGTTTAAATAGGTTTTTCTTGTTTATTGAGTTTTATTGTTTTACCCTCTTTTTGGGTCCGTTAGTTGTCAGTGGTTTGTCCGCTCTAATTTACACGTGTGCCCGGAGAGGGTCTAGTTTCTCTTATTACTCATTTTAGCATAATTTCTCCTATATAAAAATAGGGCGGCTTAATATTATTAGGAAATTAGGAGTGATTATTTTTATTTCTGGTGTGGCTGTTCTTGAGCTTTAACGCTTTCTATTAGAGGTGGCTGCTTTCGGGCCCACTGTTGAAAGTCATGTCCTTTTTTAGTGTAATCCTTATTTACCTGGGTAAGGTTGTGTTCTTTTTCGAAGGAGCTGTACCCCCTTCGACTAACTCTTATGTGTTACTTTATTCTTTTATTTTGATTTTTTGAGAAACTTATAAGGCTGAACTCATATTCTTTTCTTAAGCAACCAGCTATAACTAGGCTCGGTAGGCTTTTCACCTCTACTCGGAAGTCTTCCCACTCTTTTGCTACAGAGACGGGTTAGTCCTCTTAGACTGCTTCGGAGTAGCTCGTCTAGTTTCGGGGTCTCAGACTATGGTGCTTCTTGCCTGAGTTTTGCTTGCTAAATCATGATGCAAAAGGTACGAGTATTAATCTCTGCTTTTTTATGCTTTTATGGGTTTTTTCATTTCTCTTTCAGCTTTCCCTTGCGGTACTTTTTCTATGGCTCTAGTATATCCTTTTCTGTCGCCCATACTAAGGTGGGAGAATGTTTTATTTTTAATTTTTTTGTTTTGTAATTTATGGTTGATTATTTCATTAAATATTAAGGCTAGCTGTTTTGCTTAGAGTGACCCGGTTTGCACGGGTGTCTTCTCGGTGTAAGGGAGATGCTTTGACTTTAAAGCTACATTCTATTTATCCAAGTGCACCTTCCGGTACACTTACCATGTTACGACTTGCCCCCTCTGCAGGCCAAACTAAGTGTTTATAAAACTAAGTCATTTACTTACCTTGAGGAGAGTGACGGGCGGTGTGTACGCGCCTCAGAGCCAACTTCAAAAGAACTCTCTGTTATCTTTTTACTGCTAAATCCACCTTCAGTTGTGTTTTCTTTCATAATACTTTTCGTAATATTCTGGGTTAGAAAATGTAGCCCATCTCTTCCCACTTCATTAACTACACCTCGACCTGACTTTCTGGGTATAACCCATTTGGCTTGCTATCCGTCTTTCACAAGGCAAGCTGAGGACGGCGGTATATAGGTTGGTAAAACTAGAAGTGGTGAGGTTAAACGGGGGTTATCGGTTATAGAACAGGCTCCTCTAGGTGGGTTTGAGGCACCGCCAAGTCCTTTGGGTTTTAAGCTTTGCTCGTAATCCCCTGGCGGATGATGTTTGTGTATTATCATCTTTGTTTACAGTTAAGCATAGTGGGGTATCGAATCCCAGTTTGTTTCTTTACGGTCGTGAATTCAAGTAGTGTTTAAAGTTACTTTCGTTATTGTTTTTCAGGTTTTTGTAAGCTTGATACGGCATTAAAGCTGTTCTTCTTTAGTTGTCTTTTTTCTCTAATCACGCTTTACGCCGAGAGACATCAATTTGAGTCATACGTATAACCGCGGTGGCTGGCACGAATTTTACCGGCTCTGTTTGGTCTTAATTAGGTCGAGCTTTCGCTCATATTATAATATTAATCACTGCTGAATTCCCTTGGGGGTGTGGCTAAGCAAGGCGTTTTGGGCTACCGGATGGGCGTGCCTGATACCGGCTCCTTTTCTTCATTAGAGGAAAGAGGGCATTCTCACAGGGGTGCAGATACTTGCATGTGTAATTTAGGCCATAATTGATATTAAAGTCAGGACCAAGCTTTTGTGTCATCGAAACCTTTTAAAGTTTAATCTTGGTATCTTCAATACCATGCTTTGTTTTAAGCTACGTTGAC